GATTCGTTGGAACAAAAAAAGGCCCGGCTAGGTACTTACCAGGCCAGGCCACAGGAATAAAAAAGGACCTTTTCGAACAAAATCAAAACAAAGGGGTATTCTTTCTGTTTTTTTCTATTGAATCTTTCGATCCCTTACTTGAACTAACTGGAATTGCTAATAAAAGTTGTAGATATAATATAGATAAGATAAAGAAAGAGAAAGAAATACTTTTTCAATCCTTATTTAATGTGTAATGTGTAATGTAACATAGTAATTATCTTTTTAAATTGGGAGAGATGGCTGAGTGGACTAAAGCGGCGGATTGCTAATCCGTTGTACGAGTTATTCGTACCGAGGGTTCGAATCCCTCTCTTTCCGTTTTTGTTGATGACCTGATATTTGATTTATCTTTCAAATTTCGCCAATCCTTTTTAATGTTTCCTAGTTAAACATGTGGAATAGATAAAAAATCCTAAGAAAATTTTAAAATCAAGTAAGGAAAATGAAAACCCCTCTTTTATTCTTCACGTCCAGGATTACGCCCCGGATCATTAGATAGGAATCCAAAGATAAATAGAGAAACAAAGAATATCACTACTGTGTAAACGAAAAGTTTGAGAGTAAGCATTACACAATCTCCAAGATATTTTTTTTTTTTGAAAAATGAGAAAAGAGAATAGATCCTCCATTTTTTTATACCAAATGTTTTGACACCAATAAATGAAGTGCTTTCTAGAAACAGAAAATAATTTCACATAAATTCAAATTCAGTTGTCATAAGAGTCTTTCATTACCAAAAATTTATTTCATACCTCCAATTAGATATTGTGGGGGATCCTAACCCAATCCTATTAGGGTCTTTCAAAAGGGCAGAATGGGGAATACGGGGTGAGCCGTGTTTGTATTTCTCCCAGCTATCCAACGAAGACTTTCAATTTTTGAATCAAAGGTTCATAGTGTAAGACTTTTTTGATCTTATAAATTGTTATAATTTTTTTCGAATAAATCATGAATTTCTAGAATAATATTAAGGATCTCATCGAAAACTTACAGCAGCTTGCCAAACAAAGGCTAAGAGAAAAAAGAACAAAGGTATGACTGGCATAAGATCCACGATTGGATTCAAAAAAGCGTAGGCCTCGGGCAATTTGGCGAAGAAAAGACTACTCGAATAAAAGGAAGAATTAAGACAGATACAGATCAAACTAAAGATATTAAGCATAACAGACATTTTGTTCTTGGAGATAATTGCATTTTGATTGAGTTAATGATATAAGGAAAAATGAAGTAAAGTAAGGTAGACAAAACCCTTCTTTTTCTTTGAACCCACCCAATCAAAAATTCTCCAATTCTCAAACAAAGGAGAATAGAAGAAATCATACTTTCATAGAATATCTTAATTGAATTATATCTAATGATCAATAAATTCGGCCGAATTCTATATCTACACGCGTAAAAATCCTAGCAAGATTCTAATCTATTCTATAAAGATTTTTTATATAAATTTGACCTGGAATTGACCAAGACCCAATACTAATATTATTCTTTATTGGTGTAGAATGGAAATATAAATGGGGCGTGGCCAAGTGGTAAGGCAACGGGTTTTGGTCCCGGTATTCGGAGGTTCGAATCCTTTCGTCCCAGGCATATACATTGTATCAGAGTAAAAGTTTATTTTGAAAATAACATTATGTATAAATGCCTAATATTGGATGCCTAATATTGAATATAATGTCATTCTTGTTTTTTTTATTATTTTGAATGATTCTTCTATGAATCATATTTTTGTTTTTCCCAAACCGAACTAACTGAATTGAGTGCAAATGGCATGCGGATATAACTAAATAAATTTGTTTGTGATCAAGATACGATGGTAACATAGGTCACACCCCTTTTTTTAATTCAACTAATTAAAAACTTAATAAAGTATGGCGGATTTTTCATCATATGTTCATTCCCTTCATATTGAAGGGGGTTAGCTACTTAATTTTAAGAAAAACCTCACGTCTCATATCTTTTTGAATTTTCAACGATACATTTTATTTTGAATCACAATAAGAAAGAGCATGTCTTTCCTATCTCTTATTCTCTATCCATTAAAATTAAACTTAAAGGGAAATAGGGTAACCAAATTATTAGGATCTCTTAATTATAAACAAGAGGGAGGTTATTACATTAAATTAAATGGGATTAAATACCGGGTTAGGGTAAACTAAAAAATTAGGAGTAAGGGCCTAATCCTAATCTGGACTTGTTTGTCTTTGTCCCTCGAGAGTCCCCCTTCCCCAAGGGGATCCTTTTTTTGTTCTGATTCAGTATTCCCAGAGAGTCAAGAGAGTCAGGGGATAGATAGTTCTTAATTAGTAACGGGAGGTATCTTATTAATAAAATAAAATTCGAATCGAAAGAACAAGAACAAGTACCCAAATCTTCTCTTATATCAGTCTTTTTTATCCATCTCACACAAAAACGGGGTTTTTGTTCAATCCATTTATTTGCTTTAAATCGTTGATAGTTCAATTCGAAAAGAAACAGATATTTCTCCCTCTCTCTCTCTCTCTTTTTTTTTTTTTTTATGATGATCAAATTTTGAGTCTTTACTGTAAAACTTTATTCAAATAATGATGTCAAAATAGGAAACTTTTTCTATTATAAAATTATAAAAATTAATGATTGCTTTTGAGTTGAATCTTTGGTATTCAAAGAAGTGGTAAATGGGTCATATTGAGTCACTTTAAGAGGCAGAGTAAAAAAGAATTCATTTATTAATATTCGTATTCTTTCTATATTTCTATTAGTTTTTTTAATAAAAAGTAAAGTGTTGCATTCATACAATTGCATTCATACAAAACATACAATAATAAGTAGGGTCTTGCTAAGATTGCTTCGAAAACTTTTTGCCATCGTTGTATAGAAGAAAAAAAGGGTATAGATTAATATGTTTATGTATCGACGGAACCAATGACTATTCATGATTCCATAATTGAATCAATTCCCATACGGGTTCCAAATTAGAGGAATGTTTTGTTATGGTAAAACTTCGTTTGAAACGATGTGGTAGAAAGCAACGTGCGACTTGAAGGACACGATCCGGTGTGGATTTTTCTTCTTACATCCGCCATCTTTTCTAAGAATGAAGGTGCTCTTGGCCCGACATCTGTTCTGTTTTCACTAGAATCCTTCTTTTTGTTAGGTTGTAATGAATATAGTACATGATGGAGCTCGGGTAGAAAGTCTGGATTCATCTTTCAGGGGTCAAGAATCTAGGGTTAATACCAATCAATTAATTGGAACAACTTCGTAAGTATATCATCAATATAGAAATAGAAAGGATCCGATTCGGTCAAGTTTTTAATTCAAAAGGAAAATTTGTTGGAATTGAAAAAACTCTTTCGATTCAAAGTGTATCGCGGGGAATCAAGTGTTTGTATGATTCCTTGCTAGAAATAAATCACAATAAGGGGTATGTTGCTGCCATTTTGTAAGGATTAAGAAGCACCGAAGTAATGTCTAAACCCACTGATTTAAAACAAATAAAAAGGATCCCAGAACAAGGAAACGCCTTTTTTTCAATTGTCTCAATAACTGGATCATAATAAAGAATAAAGAATCCAAATGGATTGTATTTTAAATGAGACAAACAAAAGGGGGGTTAAAGACTATTCAAAAAATGAAATAAACTGCCTAAATACTTTTTTCTTTTAAGCTATTTGAGAATTATCCAACTTGAGTTATGGGTACAAATGATTTTTTATTTTTCAGGAAGGATAAATTCAGAAAGGAGGAATAAAAATATGAGTAAAATCCCATTCTAATTTATTTTATCAACTCCTTTGCCATTAATTAGAATTCATAATTCTATACGTAGACAAAACTCCAAATCATTTTTTCTCGAGCCGTACGAGGAGAAAACCTCCTATACGTTTCTAGGGGGGGTCTGTAGATCTATCCCAATGAGCCGTCTATCGAATCGTTGCAATTGATGTTCGATCCCGAAGAGAAGGAAGAGATCTTCGGAACGTGGGTTTTTATGATCCGATAAAGAATCAAAGTTATTTTAACGTTCCTGCTATTTTATATTTCCTTGAAAAGGGCGCTCAGCCCACAGGAACTGTTCGGGATATTTTAAAAAAGGCGGAGGTTTTTAAGTAGCTTGGTCCTAATCAAACAAAATTCAATTAAGGAAATAAATAAATAGAAAGTGATAGTAATTCTTATATAAATTTTTATATATTTTTTTCTGCCTTTTTGGGTTCTAATCGTATCTATTTTTCATTGCTTCTATAAAATTTCATGTTCTAGAACGACAAAACCTGAGTTGCTTGATCCTAGAAATAGAAATGGGAGTTCCTTCAATTGGTCGGTTTTCGTTGGAACTCTACTAATAAGTAATAACCAAGGAATTCTCTTTTTTTTATTCTAGTTACTTATTATTGATTGAATAAATAAATTGAAATCTGATATTTTTTCTACCTCTTCCTTATTTATTCCTCTATCTAAACCTTTTTCATCTATGTAGTGCCAATTCAACACAAGCCCTTTTTTGAATAGTATTGAAATGGAATTTTTTTTTGTTTTTCCGTTGTATTCTTTTCTCAACATTTATATTGACAACAGTGTACCGAACAAATATAATTCATCGTGATAAGTAGATAAATTTATTTCTGTCCCAGAGGTTTGATTTTTACCTTACATTATTCAAATGATGGGGTTACTTGGATTCGCTTTGATATAATTTGAGCTAAGATATAATAAGAATAGGGGTTTTTATTGAAAAGTCGATAACATAAGAGCTAAGAGGTGGTCTAAAAATTTTTACATTTATCTATCTTTTTCTTTTTTTATCGGAGAATTTCTTGGATTGTTGTCTCATCTATTCATTTTGATATTTGATATTCCGACTCAATTTCAAAATGTGTGTGTTTTTTTTTCTTTTTTTATTTCTTAGTTCAAAGGTTTGATTGTCTTGACTAATCTTTTTTTATTTTGATTGTATCTACATAACCTTTTTCTATTCG